AAGAAAAGGGGAAAAAGCTTTTTCAATGTTCTTTGATTTCAAAAAAACATTATCAATCATGTAAAAAAGTAAAAAAGCAAACAAATAGAGAAAGCCGGCTATCGGAATCGAACCGATGACCATCGCATTACAAATGCGATGCTCTAACCTCTGAGCTAAGCGGGCTCAAATAATAGAAATTTTGTATCCATAGGAATTCAGCAAACTATTACGATCTTATCTATTAACTATCTATTAGTTATTCATAATTACTATGAATTATTAATATGAATTATAGACTAGAATTTAGAAAAACTAGAATTTTTAATTTTAAATGCCATATTTATGCCATACATAATTTATGCCATATTTAATATAATGATATATAATAATATATAATAATATATAATAATGGTAGATTCAATCTAATATTCAATCTAATATTGATAGAATATAATAATTAAGAATAGAATAATATAATTCTATTTGATTATATTTTAATCATTCTATTTGATTATATTTTAATCATATTAAAAATGATATTTTAATTTAATCATATTAATATTTAATAACATTATATTTAATAATATTAAATTATAATAATATTATTATAATTTAATTAGAATTTTATTAGAATTATAAAAATAAATTCTAAATATATTTATAATTTTTATAATTATTTATTATTTATCTCTATATATTTATTATTTATCTCTATATTATATATTTTTATTTTATATTTATTTTATTATATGTTATCTTTATTCTATTAGTCTATTCTATTTAGTATTATATATATATTAGTATAATATTAGTATACTAAGTATAATATTACTATATTTTTTATTTTATATTTTTAGTATTTTTTAGTATATTTTTAGTATATTTTACATTTAAATTATATATAATTTTTTTTTTTTATATAGATATAGATATAGATTTAATTTAATAGATAGATTTCATTTTAATATAGATAGATAGATTTAATATAGATTTCATTTTTTTATATTTAGTTTAGAATTATAAATAGAGTCTAATAATTAGATAATTATAGTGAAAATCTTTTTATGCATTTATATATAATTTATATATATATTATCATTATATAAATGATACGTTATAAGTCTAAATAATTAGAATGAAACTTTGTTTTTTAGACTAACTAATTCGAATTATCTTCGAAGTCGAAATAGAAATGAATGGAATAATTAGTTCTAGCTATTATGCTATTATACTAGAAAATAAATAATTAATAATGAATAAATTTTAAATTAATAATGAATAAATTTAAAAATGAATAAATTTTAATAATGAATAAATTCAATTTTCATTTTTATTTTTATTTTTTTAGTTATCTTATTATGGTTATATAGGATAGTCTAATAAAAGAATAAGAATAAAAATGAAATTAAAGAAAAAAGAAAAGATGCAACCCATAGAAATGAAATCCAGATCATAATGAGAGATGAGAGACTCCTTTCTTTTGTTTTCATTCATAAAGGCGGAAGCTAAGACGAAAAAAAAAAGAATCGACCGTTCGAGTAAATTGCCTGAGAAAACTGAGAGTAAGGGGGGCATATATATGTTATGGAATATCCATCTATATTGAATTGCGAATACAGAAATGATAAAATATTTTCTGATTGGACCAAATAAATACGGGTCTCCGATAGAGACGAAAGAAGATAAACAAACAAGAAATAAAATAGGTAAAGACCCTTCGATATAAGAATCAGTATCTATATCTACTAAATTCAATACTAAATTCAACGGTTTTCGCATAAAAAGAAAGAAAATAAATAAATGAAAGAAAGGGGAAAGGAAGGGAAGGAGAAAGGGGGAAGGAAGTGCATCCTAATGAGATCCTAATCTCAAGACACAAAGGGGATATGGCGAAATTGGTAGACGCTACGGACTTAATTGGATTGGATTGAGCCTTGGTATGGAAACCTACTAAGTGATAACTTTCAAATTCAGAGAAACCCCGGAATGAAAAATGGGCAATCCTGAGCCAAATCCTATTATTTTACGAAAATAAACAAAGGTTCAACAAGCGAGAATAATAAAAAAGGGATAGGTGCAGAGACTCAATGGAAGCTATTCTAACAAATGGGGTTGACTGTTGGTAAAGGAATCCTTATATCGAAACTCCAGAAAGGATGCAAGATATACCTATATAAAATATAAAATAAATAGGTATACTAATGAAAAACCAAAAAAGACGACTCGAACCCGTATTTTTTTTATTTATATGCAAAATCAATTTATATGAAAAATAAAAAGAATTGTTGTGAATCGATTCCAAGTTGAAGAAAGAATCGAATAGAATATTCATTAATCAAATCATTCACTCCATAGTCTGATAAATCTTTTGAAAAACTGATTAATCGGACGAGAATAAAGATAGAGTCCCGTTCTACATGTCAATATCAATACCGACAACAATGAAATTTATAGTAAGAGGAAAATCCGTCGACTTTAAAAATCGTGAGGGTTCAAGTCCCTCTATCCCCAACCCCAA